GAATTTCATCTCTGATGATACTTTTTTAGTTAAAGATATTAATGGGGACAGTTATTCTATATATTTTGATATTGAAAATCATATTTTTGAGATTGACAATGATCATACTTTTTGTAGTGAACTAGAAAGTTCTTTTGATCGGAATTCTAGTTATCTGAATAATGGATCTAAGAGTAAGAATCCCCACCACGATCGTTACATGGATGATACTCAATATACTTGGAATAATCACATTAATAGTTGCATTGACAGTTATCTTCAGTATCAAATCTGTATTGATAGTTACAGTGTAAGTGGTAGTGACAATTACAGTAACAATTACCTTTCTGGTTCCATTTGTGGTGAAAGTGGAAATAGTAGTAAAAGCGAGGATGCCGGTATAAGAACCAGAACGAGTGGTAAAACTATACCAGAAAGTTCTACTGATCTGGATGTAACTCAAAAATACAGGCATTTGTGGGTTCAATGCGAAAATTGTTATGGATTAAATTATAAGAAATTTTTTAAATCAAAAATGAATCTTTGTGAACAATGTGGATATCATTTGAAAATGAGTAGTTCAGATAGAATCGAACTTTCGATCGATCCGGGTACTTGGGAGCCTATGGATGAAGACATGGTCTCTCTGGATCCCATTGAATTTCATTCGGAGGAGGAGCCTTATCAAAATCGTATCGATTCTTATCAAAGAAAGACAGGATTAACCGAGGCTGTTCAAACAGGCATAGGGCAACTAAACGGTATTACCGTAGCAATTGGGGTTATGGATTTTCAGTTTATGGGGGGTAGTATGGGATCCGTAGTCGGGGAGAAAATTACCCGTTTGATTGAATATGCTACTAAAGAATTTCTACCTCTTATTATAGTGTGTGCTTCCGGAGGGGCACGCATGCAAGAAGGAAGTTTGAGCTTGATGCAAATGGCTAAAATATCTTCTGCTTTATATCATTATCAATCAAATAAAAAGTTATTCTATGTACCAATCCTTACATCTCCTACTACCGGTGGGGTGACAGCTAGTTTTGGTATGTTGGGGGATATCATTATTGCCGAACCCAATGCCTACATTGCCTTTGCGGGTAAAAGAGTAATTGAACAAACATTGAATAAAACAGTACCCGAAGGTTCACAAGCGGCTGAGTATTTATTCGAGAAGGGCTTATTCGATTTAATCGTACCACGTAATCCTTTAAAAAGCGTTCTGAGTGAGTTATTTCAACTCCACACTTTCTTTCCTTTGAATCAAAATTAGAACATTAAGTTCAATTATTTTGAGCAAACAAGTAATTAGTTTATCAGAATCCAAGTCAAAATTAGACGAATGGGGTTTTCTTTGTTGACATAAGATCTAATTGTATAAAGAATCAAAAGTCACAGAAAATCCGCCCCTTTTTCTATATTCCTGATTATTGATCAAGAAGCCTCTATTAACAAGATAAAAGATGAACTTCTTATTTTCGTGAAATTAGGCAAATAAAAAAAATCTCCTCTTTTCGTCATATATAATTAAAATCTAGAAAATATAGAATTTTTTATCTTTCTATATCTTACGATAATCCTATTTTGACTAAGAATCCCTGCTGGATGGGATTCTAACAAACCCTTCAATTTCAATATAATTTCAATATACAATATAATAATATAATTAATTTTTAAGAAACTTTTTGCTTAGTAAATGAAATTCGAAGACAAGAGCAAAAAATGAAGAAAAGAATAATAATAATATCTCATCCATATCCTTTCAAATCTTTCATGTAGAAAGATGAAAAACTACATTATATACTCACTTAGATAGATACTTAGATCTATACTTAATAGATATTAAGTAATAATAATTCCAATTCCAATTTAGAATTATCAAATTATAATAAGATATCTTTATATTATAATAAGATATCTTTATATATAATAAGATTATAATAAGATATCTTTATATATAATAAGATATCTTTATATTATAAATATAAATAAATATAAAATCTAAATAATAATAACAGGTACAACAGGTACAAATAGTAAATCGAGGTACCCATTCTATGACAACTCTTAACTTTCCCTCTGTTTTGGTGCCTTTAGTAGGCCTAGTATTTCCGGCAATCGCAATGGCTTCTTTATTTCTTCATGTTCAAAAAAACAAGATTGTTTAGAGCCGATGGGACAAAATCTCATCTATTTTTTTTTTTTTTTTTTTTTTAACTGACGCTTGTATCATAACACAGATATCCATTTAGCAAAATATGGTATAAGCGGCTTCCGCCGAAAAACTCTTATGTCTGCAGAAAATGGTATAGGGGTAAATGGATTCTAGCTATTTTCAAATAGACCCGAATCGACGGATACGGATGGCTGAACTGTAAAGTTGGTCTATCTATATGTATGTGGCTATCTTTAGTGAGATCATACGAAGGGTATGTTATTAGTTTAGATCTAACCAATTTAATGAATTACTCCTAAAGGTTCACATCAAACTAGTGCTAGTTGATGCGAGTTACTTCGGAAACAAAAGGACTAAAGTCAAATTCATTTGGGGTATTCTCTCAATTCCAAAAAAAGCAACCGGATCAAGTATGAGTTGTCGATCAGAACATATATGGATAGAACCTATAACGGGGGCTCGAAAAACAAGTAATTTCTGCTGGGCTGTTATCCTTTTTTTAGGTTCATTAGGATTCTTATTGGTTGGAACCTCCAGTTATCTTGGTAGAAATTTGATATCTTTATTTCCGTCTCAGCAAATAGTTTTTTTTCCACAAGGAATTGTGATGTCTTTCTATGGGATCGCGGGTCTTTTTATTAGCTGCTATTTGTGGTGCACAATTTCGTGGAATGTAGGTAGTGGTTATGATCGATTTGATAGAAAAGACGGAATAGTGTGTATCTTTCGTTGGGGATTTCCTGGAAAAAATCGTCGGGTCTTCCTCCGATTTCTTATAAAAGATATTCAGTCCGTCAGAATAGAAGTTAAAGAGGGTATTTATGCTCGTCGTGTCCTTTATATGGATATCAGAGGCCAGGGAGCCATTCCATTGACTCGTACTGATGAGAATTTTACTCCACGGGAAATGGAACAAAAAGCTGCGGAATTGGCCTATTTCTTGCGTGTACCAATTGAAGTATTTTAAGAAATGAGCCGAGAAGTGAATGCTTTCTCAGCAGGAGGGCAAAAACGCAAGAATCCTATTTTTCTATAACATAACTTAATTGAGGTTTCTTCATAACATTAATTCGAGTCAAAGCAGACATATATGCAACAAGTATAAAATAAAAATCTTTTGGGGATCATTTATATGTATCGAAATATACACAACTCAATTCAATAAAAAATCAGAAACAAATCGAAATATCTCATAATCAACCATTTCGAAATAAGGAAATTCCCCCTTTTTTACTTGTTGGAATTGAGACTTTAGATTCAGATAGATCATATCTTGTAATTTTTTCGAAGCTTCTTTTTATACTTTTTGTGCTCCTTAATGACCAAAAAATTGGATCTCTTATAATGATAACTAGCCAATTTCTGTCGTTTTTTGCCACTCATTTTTCACAATATTCTTCATAAATTTCCCTCTATCCCTGACTACTCATAGTCAGTTAAATTTTTTCGAAATATTAGATATTTTGATATAATGAAGAAATTCTTTCGTCTCAAAATCTGAATAATATTCATATTCATTATTTAAAGTGGTTCTTCCGGGCATTCATCGAAAGGAGATATGTGCTTCGAATTTGACCAATTGAGATATAGGGAAACAATATTTTTGATTATTTATTCATTCGAATTTTTCGCCTATTTCTGTATTTTTTTCTAGATTCAAGGCCTAACCACGAAATCACAAATAAAAAAAAGTGAATAGATTCATAGGTTCGATAACTTGTAATAGAACTGATGCGTGAGAGAAATATTAGATTACATAGAGTCGACGAATGAGATGGGTTCATTAACAATTCACAGATGAAAAAATGGCAAAAAAGAAAGCATTCACTCCTCTTTTATATCTTGTATCTATAGTATTTTTGCCCTGGTGGATTTCTCTCTCATTTCAAAAAAGTCTGGAATCCTGGGTTACTAATTGGTGGAATACTAGGCAATCCGAAACTTTTTTGAATGATATTGAAGAAAAGAGTATTCTAGAAAAATTCATAGAATTAGAGGAACTCCTCTTATTAGAGGAAATGATCAAGGAATACTCGGAGACACATCTACAAAACCTTCGTATAGGAATTCACAAAGAAACAATCCAATTAATCAAGATACACAACGAGGGTCGTATTCATACGATTTTGCACTTCTCGACAAATATAATCTGTTTCATTATTCTAAGTGGTTATTCTATTTTGGGTAATAAAGAACTTGTTATTCTTAACTCTTGGGCTCAGGAATTCCTATATAACTTAAGTGACACAATAAAAGCTTTTTCTCTTCTTTTATTAACTGATTTATGTATCGGATTTCATTCGCCCCATGGTTGGGAACTGATGATTGGCTTTGTCTATAAGGATTTTGGATTTGTTCATAATGATCAAATTATATCTGGCCTTGTTTCCACTTTTCCAGTCATTCTAGATACAATTTTAAAATATTGGATTTTCCGTTATTTAAATCGCGTATCTCCGTCACTTGTAGTGATTTATCATTCAATGAATGACTGAAAAATTATCTACCTAATCCAATTATAATGTTTCTTACTTTGCAGTTGTACATAAGCAAAGCATTGAAAATCGTACTTACTCTTTAGCTTTCTACCCATCCCGGAGATATATATTAATCCAGTCAAATTATTTCAGTAAATAACAGAATCGTGGATAGGAAACTCCATTAGTGACCTACCCCAATTTATTGTAGAAATTTTCGGGATCAATGGTTGGACCATGCAAACTAGAAATACTTTTTCTTGGATAAAGGAACAGATTACTCGATCTATTTCCGTATCGCTCATGATATATATCATAACTCGTACATCCATTTCAAATGCATATCCCATTTTTGCACAGCAGGGTTA